AATGATGAACCTAATTTTTAGGAATTGGGTGGGGAAAGGTCCGGAATTAAAAACTTCGGATTCTGAGGAAAAAGAGGCAAAAGAAAAGGAAAAAACAAAGGAAGAGAAAAAGGAAGAGAATGAACGGATAGCAATAGCAGAAAATTGGGATACTATTATATTTGCTCAAGCAATAAGAGGTTCTATGTTAGTAACACAATCGATTCTTAGAAAATACATCGTATTGCCTTCATTGATAATAGCTAAAAATTTCGGCCGTATGTTATTATTTCAATTCCCCGAGTGGTACGAGGATTGGAAGGAGTGGAATAGAGAAATGCATGTTAAATGCACCTATAATGGTGTTCAATTATCAGAAACAGAATTTCCGAAAGACTGGCTAACAGACGGTATTCAAATAAAGATCCTATTTCCTTTCTGTCTGAAACCTTGGCACAGATCTAAGCTACGATTCGATCATAGAGATCGAATGAAAAAGAAAGGAAAAAAAGAAAATTTTGGTTTTTTAACAGTCTGGGGGATGGAAACTGAACTACCTTTTGGTTCTCCCCGAAAACGACCTTCCTTTTTTGACCCCATTTGGAAAGAACTCGAAAAAAAAATTAGAAAAGTGAAAAAGAAATGTTTTCTAGTTCTAAGAGCTTTAGGAGAAAGAAAAAAATGGTTTCTAAGGGTCTTAAAAGAAAAAACAAGATGGATTCTCAAAACAGTTCTATTTATAAAAAGAATAATAAAAGAGTTTGCAAAAGTAAATCCAATTTTCTTATTTGGATTGAGGAAAGTATATGAACCGAATGAAAATAGAAAAGATTCTATAATTAGTAATAAGATTAACCATGAATCGATCATTCGAATTAGATCTGTGGATTGGACAAATTATTCACTGACAGAAAAAAAAATGAAGGATCTGGCTGATAGGACAACCACAATCCGAAATAAAATAGAAAGGATTACAAAAGACAAGAGAAAAATATTTCTAACTCCAAATAGAAAGATTAGTCCTAACGAGACAGGTTGTGATGATAAAAGATCGGAATCACAGAAACATATTTGGCAGATATCAAAAAGAGGAGGCGCCCGATTAATACGTAAATGGCACTATTTTATGAAATCTTTCATTGAAAGAATCTATATGGATATCTTTCTATGTAACATTAATATTCCCAGAATAAATGCACAACTTTTCCTTGAATTTGAATCAACAAAAAAAATTATCGACAAAGACATTTACAATGATGAAAGAAATAAAGAAGGAATTGATGAAACAAATCAAAATGCAATTCACTTTATTTCGACTATAAAAAAGTCTCTTTCTAATATTAGTAATAAGAAATCACAGATTTATTGTGACTTATCTTCCTTGTCCCAAGCATATGTATTTTACAATTTATCACAAATCCAAATTATTAATAAGTATTACTTGAGATCTGTACTTCAATATCGCGGAGCATATCTTTTTCTTAAGGATAGAATAAAGAACCATTTTGGGACACGAGGAATATTGGATGCCAAATCAAGGTCTAAGAAACTTCCGAATTCTGGAATGAATGAATGGAAAAATTGGTTAAGGGGTCATTATCAATACAATTTATCTCAGACTAGATGGTCTAAATTAGTACCGCAAAAATGGCGAAATAGAGTCAATCAACGTCGTATGATTCAAAATAAAGACTCAAAAAAAGATTCATATGAAAAAGAAAAAGACCAATTAATTCATTACGAGAAACAAAATAATTATGTAGTGAACTCATTACCGAGTCAAAAAGAAAAATTTAAAAAACACTACAGATATGATCTTTTATCACATAAATATATTCATTATGAAGACAGGAAGGACTCATATATTTATGGATCGCCATTCCAAGTAAATGGAGACCGAGAGATTCCATATAATTACAACATGCCTAAACCCGAATCATTTTATGTACCCGGGGGTATAGCTATTAATGATTATCTAGGGGAAGGGTCTATTATTGATACGGGGAAAAATCCGGATAGAAAATATTTGGAGTGGAGAATTCTCAATTTTTTTCTTAGAAAGAATATCGATATTGAGATTTGGACCGATATAGATACTGGAACCAACATTAATAAAAATACTAAGACTGGGACTAATGATTATCAAATAATTGATAAGAAAGATCTTTTTTATCTCACGATTCATCAAGAAATCAACCCATCCAATCAAAAAAAAACCTTTTTTTTTGATTGGATGGGAATGAATGAAGAAATGCTACATCGTCCCATATCGAATCTAGAACCCTGGCTCTTCTCAGAATTTGTGCTACTTTATGATGCATATAAGATTAAACCGTGGATCATACCAATCAAATTACTTATTTTCAATTTGAATGGAAATGAAAACGTTAGTGAAAATAAAAACATTAACAGAAATCAAAAAAAGGATCTTCGTCTATCATCTAATCAAAAAGAATATCTTGAATTAGAGAATCGAAATCAAGAAGAAAAAGAACAGCTGGGTCAAGGGAATCTTGGATCAGATCCACGAAACCGACAAAAAGATCTTGAAAAAGATTCCGCGGAATCAGACATTAAAAAACGTAGAAAGAAAAGACAATCCAAGAGCAATAAGGAAGCGGAACTAGATTTCTTCCTGAAAAGGTATTTGCTTTTTCAATTGAGATGGGATGATCCTTTGAATCAAAGAATGATCAATAATATCAAGGTATATTGTCTCCTGCTTAGGCTGATAAATCCAAGGGAAATTGCTATATCCTCTATTCAAAGAGGAGAAATGCGCCTGGATGTAATGCTGATTCAGAAGGATCTAACTCTTACAGAATTGATAAAAAGGGGAATATTGATTATCGAACCGGTTCGTCTGTCTATAAAATGGGATGGACAATGGATTATGTATCAAACCATAAGTATTTCATTGGTCCATAAGAATAAGTACCAAACTAATCGAATATGCCGAGAAAAAAAATATGTTGATGAAGATTATTTAGATAGATCCATTGCACAACATGGAAAGGTACTTGTGAATGGAGATGAAAATAATTATGCTTTGCTTGTTCCTGAAAATATTCCATCTCCTAGACGTCGTAGAGAATTGAGAATTCTAATTTGTTTGAATTCCGAGAATGAGAATGTTGTGAATAGAAATTCATTATTTTTCAATCGCAACAGCGTAAGGAACTGTGTGCAATTTTTGGATGAGGACAAGCATTTTGATACAGATATAAATAAATTTATCCAATTAAAATTGTTTCTTTGGCCCAATTATCGATTAGAAGATTTAGCTTGTATGAATCGCTACTGGTTTGATACCAATAATGGCAGTCGTTTCAGTATGTCAAGGATACATATGTATCCACGAGTCAGAATTAGTTGATGGTGGATTTCCTATATATCTATATCACGTGTCATATCCGGTATATAAAGGTATACAAATGTACACACACGTTGTATTACATTAGATTCTGATACATGATACTGATTCAATGATGTATCATATCAATTGGATCTAGGAATGAATCGGCAGAATTTTCTTAAGTCCCAATCATTCCCTTTTGTGGGTGTAGAAATGTACCATCTCCTTCTATCGAATCCAATTTTCAATTGGATTCGATAGAAAGTAGTCTATGAATAAATCCAGATTATTTTATTGTGTGTACCAGATCTAAATGACTGGCATTATTATTATTCCTGATCGGTAAAATCCATATCTGTGGAAAAGAAAGAAAAAAAAGAGAGAGAGAGAAGAATTCTTTTTATGGTAAAAAATTCATTCATCTCAGTTATTCCGCAAGAAGAAAAAGAAAAAAACAAAGGGTCTGTTGAATTTCAAGTATTCAGTTTCACCAATAAGATACGGAGACTTACTTCACATTTGGAATTGCACAGAAAAGACTATTTATCTCAGAGAGGTCTGCGGAAAATTCTGGGAAAACGTCAACGTATACTGGCTTATTTGTCAAAGAAAAATAGAGTACGTTATAAAGAATTAATTGGTCAGTTGGATATTCGGGAACCAAAAACTCGTTAATTTGAAAATTCGTTTGAATTATTTGCTTTATTAGATCTTGAATTTTGATGAACCTCGTTTCGTTTTCAGCAATTCATGAAATAATGAATCGGGGAAGAAAACATATGACTGTACCGGATATAAGAAAAGACTTCATGATAGTCAATATGGGTCCTCACCACCCATCAATGCATGGTGTTCTTCGACTCATCGTTACTCTAGATGGTGAAGATGTTATTGATTGTGAACCCGTATTGGGTTATTTACACAGAGGGATGGAAAAAATTGCGGAAAACCGAACAATTATACAGTATCTACCTTACGTAACACGTTGGGATTATTTAGCTACTATGTTCACAGAGGCAATAACGGTAAATGCACCAGAACAATTGGGAAATATTCAAGTACCTAAAAGAGCCAGCTATATCAGAGTCATTATGCTGGAGTTGAGTCGTATAGCTTCTCATTTGTTATGGCTTGGGCCTTTTATGGCGGATATCGGTGCACAGACTCCTTTCTTCTATATTTTCAGAGAGAGGGAATTGCTATATGATCTATTCGAAGCTGCCACAGGTATGCGAATGATGCATAATTATTTCCGTATCGGGGGAGTAGCTGCTGATCTACCTCATGGCTGGATAGATAAATGTTTTGATTTCTGCGATTATTCTTTAACAGGAGTTGTTGAATATCAAAAGCTTATTACGCGGAATCCCATTTTTTTGGAACGAGTTGAAGGAGTGGGCATTATTGGTGGAGAGGAAGCAATAAATTGGGGTTTATCAGGACCAATGCTACGAGCTTCCGGAATGCAATGGGATCTTCGTAAAGTTGATCATTATGAGTGTTACGATGAATTCGATTGGGAAGTCCAATGGCAAAAAGAAGGAGACTCATTAGCTCGTTATTTAGTACGAATCAGTGAAATGGCGGAATCCATAAAAATTATTCAACAGGCTCTGGAAGGAATTCCGGGGGGGCCCTATGAGAATTTAGAAGTCCGTCGCTTTGA